GAATGAATTAATAAGTCGAACAAAAGCTCTAGAAAAAGAAAAGGGATTTCTTGCTCTAGATATGCTCGAAAAAAGGACCAGATTATGCAATGATGAAAACGAACAAAAATACTTGCCCAAAACGTATGACCCCGTTTTGAGGGGACCATATCGTGGAACAATAAAAAAATTCTATTCACATATGATCATGAATGATTTAATAACTTCTACAGATACGGAAGATTCCATAGAAATCAATTGGATAAATAAGATTTATGAGCTACTTCCTAATAATTCTAATTATTCCAGAAAATTTGAACATCAAAAGAATCCGCCTGATAGGGAATCATTACTGAATTCTATTGGTAATTCCTTAACCTCAATCAAAGAATTTCCTTTTGAGCCTGTACCCATTTTGCATTTTAAAAAATATTCTTTATTGAGAGAGCAAACAAGAATTGATTTAGAAAATCAAACAAAAGCTTTAAAATGGGTATTCGATGTAATTACAACTGATCCAAACGATCAAACAATAATTAGAAATAAATCTATTGGAATAGAAGAAATCCGTAAAAGGGTTCCTCGGTGGTCATACAAATTAACTGATGATTTGGAAGAACAGAAGGGAGAAAATGAGGAAGAATCTAAGGAAGATCATGAAATTCGTTCAAGAAAAGCCAAACGCGTAGTAATTTATACTGATAACAATCAGAATACCAACCCTATTACAACTACAAATAATACTAATAATAGTGATCAAGCAGAAGAGGTGGCTTTGATACGTTACTCGCAACAATCGGATTTTCGTCGGGATATAATCAAAGGATCTATGCGTGCTCAAAGACGTAAAACGGTTATTTGGGAAATGTTTCAAGCAAATGTGCATTCTCCGCTTTTTTTGGATCGAATAGACAAAACATTTTTTTTTTCTTCTTTTTATATCTCTGAAATGATGAATCTCATTTTTAGGAATTCGTTGGGGAGAGAACCAGAATTGAAAATTTCACATTTTTATTTTGAGGAGGAAGAGACAAGGGAAAAAGAGAAAAAAAACGAAGAAAAAAAAGAGGAAAATGAACGTATAGTAATATCAGAAACTTGGGATAGCATTATATTTGCTCAAGCAATAAGAGGTTTGATGTTAGTAACCCAATCTTTTCTTAGAAAATACATTGTATTGCCTTCATTGATAATTGCTAAAAATATTGGCCGTATGTTATTATTCCAATTCCCCGAATGGTATGAGGATTTGAAGGAGTGGAATAGAGAAATGCATGTTAAATGCACTTATAATGGTGTTCAATTATCAGAAACAGAATTTCCCAAAGATTGGTTAGCAGACGGTATTCAGATAAAGATTCTATTTCCTTTCTGTTTGAAACCTTGGCGAAGATCTAAAATACGATCTCATCCTAGGGATCAAATAAAAAAAAAAGGAAAAAAGAACAATTTTTGTTTTCTAACGGTTTGGGGAATGGAAGCGGAATTCCCTTTTGGGAATCCCCGAAAACGACCTTACTTTTTTGAACCCATTTATAAAGAACTCCAAAAAAAAGTTAGAAAAGTTAAAAAGGATTTCTTTCTACTTCTAAAAGTTTCAAAAGAAAAAACAAGATGGATCATTAAAATACTTCTAGTTCTAAAACGAATAATGAAGGAAATTCAAAAAGTAAACCCAATATTCTTATTTGAATTGAGCAAGATGAAAGTATATGAAACGGCTGAAAATGGAAAAGATTCCGAAATAAATAATAAGATTATTCACAAATCAACCATTCAAATCCAATCCATGAATTGGACAAATTATTCACTCATAGAAAAAAAGATAAAAGATCTTTCTGATAGAACAATCACAATCAAGAATCAAATAGAACGAATCACAAAAGACAAGAAAAAAATAATTATAACTTGTGATGATAAAAGATCGAAATCACAGAAACATATTTGGCAGATATTCCAAAGAATAAATATACGATTAATACGTAAATCACATTATTTTATGAAATCTCTGATTGAAAATATATATATAGATATCTTGCTATGTATGATTACCATTCACAGGATCCATTTCCAACTTTTCTTTGAATCAACAAAAAAAATAATCAATAAATCCGTTTACAACGATCAAACAAATCAGGAAGGAATTGATGAAAGAGATCAAAATACAATGAACTTTTTTTCCACTATAAAAAAGTCCTTTTCGAATACTAATATTAGTAATAGTACAAAAATGTATTATGACTTATCCTCCTTGTCCCAAGCATATGTATTTTACAAATTATCACAAACCCAATTACTTAACAAGTATCAATTGAAATCTCTACTTCAATATCAGGGGACTTATCCTTTTATTAAGGATAAAATCAAGGATTATTGTATGACACGAGGAATATTTGATTACAATTCAAGACATAAGAAAATTCATAAGTCTGGAAGGATTGAATGGAAAAACTGGTTAAAGGGGCATTATCAATACAATTTATCTCAAACCAAATGGTCGCGGTTAGTACCACAAAAATGGCGAAATAGAATCAATCAACGTTATAGGATTCAAAATAAGGACTCAATTAAAGCGGATTCATATAAAAAAGAAAAAGACCAATTAATTCATTACGTGAAACAAAATTACTATGCAGCGGATTCATTGACAAATCAAAAAGAAAAATGGAAAAAACACTACAGATATGATCTTTTATCACATAAATATATGAACTATGGGGATAAGGAGGATTTTTATATTTATGGGTCAAGATTACAAGTAAACGGGGTTCACAAAATTCCATATAATTTCACTAAACCAAAATCCGAATCATTTTATGTATTGGTAAGTACAGCTATTAGTGATTATCTAGAAGAGGGATATATTATTGATACGCATAAAAATCTAGATAGAAAATATTTTGATTGTAGAATTCTCCACTTTTGTCTTAGAAAAAATATCGATATTGAGACCTGGACCAATACACATATCGGTACCAAAATTGATAAAAATACTAAGACTGAAAAAAAAATCAACAACAAATTGAAAAAAAAAGATATTTTTTCTCTTACGATTCATCAAGAAATCAACCCATTCAATCAAAAAAGTATTTTTTTTAATTGGATGGGAATGTTTAATTGGATGGGAATGAATCAAGAAAGAGTTTATCATACCATATCAAATCTAGAATCTTGGTTCTTCCCAGAATTTGTCTTACTTTTTGATGCATATAAGATTAAACCATGGATTATACCAATCAAATTACTTCTTTTTGACTTTTATTTTTATAAAAATAAAAGTCAAAATAAAAACATCAATATAAATAGAAAAAATAATCTTCAGATGATATCTCATCAAAAAAAATATCTTAAATTAGAAAATTCCAACCAACAAAAAAATGAGCAACAGGACCAAGTAAATCTTGTATCAGATCTACGAAAAGAAAAAAAAAAAAAAGATATTGAAGAGAATTATGCGAGATCAGACATTACCATTAAAAAGGGTAAGAAGAAAAAACAATCCAAGAAAAACAAGGAAACAGAACTAGATTTCTTCCTGAAAAAATATTTCCTTTTTCAATTAAGATGGGATGACTCCTTGAACCAAAGAATGATCAATAATATCAAGGTATATTGTCTCTTACTTAGACTGATAAATCCAAAAGAAATTGCTATATCCTCGATTCAAAAAGGAGAGATGCGCCTGGATGTAATGCTAATTCAGAAAGATCTAGCTCTTACAGAATTGATAAAAAAGGGAATATTAATTATCGAACCAATTTGTCTATCTATAAAAAGGGATGGAAAATTGATTATATATCAAACTATAAGTATTTCATTGGTCGAGAACAATAAACACCAAACTAATAGAAAATGCATAAAAAAAAGATATATTGATAAGAGGAATTTGGATAAACCCATTGTACGATATGGGAATATGCTTGTGAATGGGGACACAAATTATTATGATTTCCTTGTTCCCGAAAATATTCTATCTCCTAGACGTCGCAGAGAATTGAGAATGTTAATTTGTTTCAATTCCCATAATTGGAATGTTACGGATAGAAATAGAAATCCATTATTTTGCAATGAAAACAACATAAGAAACTCTGGAAAATTTTTGGATGAGGACAAGCATCTTAATACGGATACAAATAAATTCATTAAATGCAAATTTGTTCTTTGGCCCAATTACCGATTAGAAGATTTAGCTTGTATGAATCGCTATTGGTTTGATACCAATAATGGCAGTCGTTTCAGTATGTCAAGGATACATATGTATCCACGATTTAGAATTATTTAATTTAATAGTATATTTCCTATATCATATATATATCTATATTCCGTGACATTTTCGGTATATGAAAGCCGAAAGATGTATGCATATGCTATGTTATATTTTGGTAAATGATACAGATTGAATGGTGTATCCATTCAATTGGATATAGGAATAAATAAATTAGGGGAATCCTTTTAGATAGAAATAAATTCTTTTCTTTCGTTAATGCGAAAACATATTATCCCTTTCTATCCAAATCAAATTTGCAATTTGATTTGGATAAAATAAAGAAGTAGTATATGAATAAATCCAAATTTTTGTGTGTACTAGATTAAAATAACTGGCATAATTTTTTTTTTTATTTTTCCTGATCGGAAAAATCCATGAAAAAGAAAGAAAAAGGATAGAAAAATTTTTTATGGTCAAAAATTCATTCATTTCCATTATTCCACAAGAAGAAAAAGAAGAAAACAAAGGTTCTGTTGAATTTCAAGTATTCAGTTTCACCAATAAGATACGGAGACTTACTTTACATTTGCAATTGCACAAAAAAGATTTTTTATCGCAAAGAGGTCTACGAAAAATTCTAGGAAAACGTCAACGGTTGCTGGCTTATTTGTCAAAGAAAAATAGAGTACGTTATAAGAAATTAATTGGTCAGTTGGATATTCGAGAGCCAAAAACTCGTTAATTTAATCGTTTGAATTTTTTTTAGTAGTATTCAATTTTTCGTTTTGATGAGTTTCGTTTTGAGGAATTCATGGAATAATGAATTAAGGAAGAAAAGATATGAGAGTACCGGTTACAAGAAAAGATCTCATGATAGTCAATATGGGGCCTCACCACCCATCAATGCATGGTGTTCTCCGACTAATTGTTACTCTCGATGGTGAAGATGTTATTGACTGTGAGCCCATATTGGGCTATTTACACAGAGGAATGGAAAAGATAGCGGAAAATCGAACAATTATACAATATCTACCTTATGTAACACGATGGGATTATTTAGCTACTATGTTCACAGAGGCAATAACCGTAAATGCGCCAGAACAATTGGAAAATGTTCAAGTACCTCAAAGAGCTAGCTATATCAGAGTAATTATGCTGGAATTGAGCCGTATAGCTTCTCATTTGTTATGGCTTGGACCTTTTATGGCGGATATCGGTGCACAGACTCCCTTTTTCTATATTTTCAGAGAAAGGGAATTGATATATGATCTATTCGAAGCCGCCACAGGTATGCGAATGATGCATAATTATTTCCGTATTGGAGGAGTAGCTGCTGATCTACCTTATGGATGGATAGATAAATGTTTGGATTTCTGCGATTATTCTTTAACAGGAGTTGTTGAATATCAAAAACTTATTACGTGGAATCCCATTTTTTTGGAACGAGTTGAAGGGGTGGGCATTATTGGTGGAGAAGAAGCTGTAAATTGGGGTTTATCAGGACCAATGTTACGAGCTTCTGGAATCCAATGGGATCTTCGTAAAGTTGATCATTATGAGTGTTACAATGAATTCGATTGGGAAGTCCAATGGCAAAAAGAAGGAGATTCATTAGCTCGTTATTTAGTACGAATCGGTGAAATGAAGGAATCCATAAAAATTATTCAACAGGCTCTAGAAGGAATTCCTGGAGGACCTTATGAAAATTTAGAAGTACGACGCTTTGATAGAGCAAAGAATTCCGAATGGAATGATTTTGAATATAGATTTATTAGTAAAAAACCTTCACCCAATTTAGAATTGTCGAAACAAGAACTTTATGTGAGAGTGGAAGCCCCAAAAGGAGAATTGGGAATTTATTTGATAGGAAATAATAGTGTTTTCCCCTGGAGATGGAAAATTCGTCCACCCGGTTTTATCAATTTGCAAATTCTTCCTCAGCTAGTTAAAAGAATGAAATTGGCTGATATCATGACGATATTGGGTAGTATAGATATCATTATGGGAGAAGTTGATCGTTGAAATGATAATTGATACGACAGAAGTACAAACTATCAATTCTTTTTCTACATCGGAATTTTTAAAAGAAGTGTATGGACTAATATGGATTGTACCCATTTTGACCCTTATATTGGGAATAACAATGGGGGTACTAGTAATTGTGTGGTTAGAAAGAGAAATATCTGCAGCGATACAACAACGTATTGGGCCTGAATATGCTGGCCCGTTGGGAATTCTTCAAGCTATAGCGGATGGGACTAAACTACTTTTTAAAGAGGACCTCCTCCCATCTCGAGGAGATATTCGTTTGTTTAGTGTGGGACCGTCTATAGCGGTTATATCAATTCTACTAAGTTATTTAGTAATTCCTTTTGGGTATCGTCTTGTTTTAGCCGATCTCAGTATAGGTGTTTTTTTATGGATCGCCATTTCTAGTATTGCTCCTATTGGGCTTCTTATGTCAGGATATGGATCGAATAATAAATATTCCTTTTTAGGTGGTCTACGAGCTGCTGCTCAATCGATTAGTTATGAAATACCATTAACTCTATGTGTGTTATCAATATCTCTACGTGTGATTCGTTGGAATATGAACTTTGAACCTCTCTTCTAGAAATAAAAGAAAAAAGAAAGAGGTTCAATGTATTGAATAGATGTTTTCATTTTTTTTATTCAGCATTCGGGTTGATGAGTTAAACCAGATAGTTATATGAGTGAAACTAAACAGCTTCCAAATTTGTAGTAAGAGGAAACAATCTCATTCCCTATGTACAAGAATAAAGTTGAAGTAAAAATAAGCAGTGTAAACTGCTTACCCCAAGATTAAGATTTTTTGATTAGTCATCATATCTTGAAGCGGGCGCAAACAAAAGATCAACTGTATAGAGTTTCTACTACTGTCTCGTATGTATTACTATACCGGGGATCAATCAAAAGTCAGTGGACGGTTAGGAACACCAAGGTACACAAAGGATTAGTAATGGAGATAATGTAAGGTATCAAAAAAGAGGTATTTCCTCATAAAACGAATCATAATAAGGACTTGAAATTGGTAGAAATGATCAAGTAGTACTTCCCTACGATTCCGATCTAGAGTATGCTCCTATTCACTGGTTAAAGAAATGACTATCAAGAACGAATTAATTCTTTATTTTATTTTTTAGTATCCTCCTCTGAGACAGAAGAACAGGAAAAAAGAAATGGAATGCAGTAATTGAATGAATAATAAAAAAAGGGGATCTTTATTTATTCTTTTCTCTATCCATATTCATACATATCGAATTCTTATCACGATTCATGAACTAATGACTAATTCTTTTTATTTTGCATTGATTGATATAAGGAGTATTTTATTGAAATATTAAGTTATTACCAAACAAAGAGAAATTTTTATTGTAAAGGATGAGATCAATTCGGAAGCACTTTTTTTATTATTCTAGCAGACAGAATTCCATTGGTCTAATTTGGGACTTTCCGATGTATCTTTATTCTATCCATCCAAAGATGGTGATAATACCGAACCCATCCTTACATTTTTTTTGTGGCCATCGAGGAGCCGTATGAAGCTGAGGTCTCACGTACGGTTTTGAAATAGCGATGGGAACAGTGATGTTATTATCGACTATGATTATCTAACAGTTCAAGTACAGTTGATATAGTTGAAGCACAGTCAAAATATGGTTTTTGGGGGTGGAATCTGTGGCGTCAGCCTATAGGATTTATTGTTTTTCTAATTTCTTCTCTAGCCGAATGTGAGAGATTGCCCTTTGATTTACCAGAAGCAGAGGAGGAATTAGTAGCAGGTTATCAAACCGAGTATTCGGGTATCAAATACGGTTTATTTTATCTTGCTTCTTACCTAAATTTATTAGTTTCTTCATTATTTGTAACAGTTCTTTACTTAGGTGGGTGGAATTTACCTATTCCGTATATATCCATTTCTGAGCTTTTCGGAATAAAAAAAATCGCCGGCATTTTTGGAATGACAATGGGTATCCTTATTACATTAACTAAAGCTTATTTGTTTCTCTTCATTTCTATCACAACAAGATGGACTTTACCTAGAATGAGAATGGACCAGTTATTAAATCTTGGATGGAAATTTCTTTTACCTATTTCTCTAGGTAATCTGTTATTAACAACTTCTTCCCAACTTGTTTCATTATAAATAAGAGAATACGATAACACTATTTTAGATTCATAATCTCTATCAAACAAGAGAAAGAAACGTCAAATTTTTCATGTATATCTACAATATGTTCCCTATGGTAATTGGGTCCATGAATTATGGTCAACAAACAATACGAGCTGCAAGGTACATTGGTCAAAGTTTCATAATTACCTTATCCCACACAAATCGTTTACCTGTAACTATTCAATATCCTTATGAAAAATCGATCACATCAGAGCGTTTCCGGGGTAGAATCCACTTTGAATTTGATAAATGTATTGCTTGTGAAGTATGTGTTCGTGTATGCCCGATAGATCTACCCGTTGTTGATTGGAGATTTGAAAGAGATATTAAAAAGAAACAATTACTTAATTATAGTATAGATTTCGGGGTTTGTATATTTTGTGGTAACTGTGTCGAGTATTGTCCAACAAATTGTTTATCAATGACTGAAGAATATGAACTTTCTACTTATGATCGTCACGAATTGAATTATAATCAAATTGCTTTGGGTCGATTACCAATCTCAATAATTGGAGATTACACAATTCAAACAGTTATGAATTCGACTCAAATAAAAATAGACAAAGATAAACCCTTTGATTCAAGAACAATTACCAATTACTAAGGTTTTGTTTTGATATAAAGGATCCAAGCTTTTTATTTTGGGTAGTCAGTAACTACAAATAAAAACTAATGATTGTTGAGAATCACTCTTTGATTTAAACTAAAAATATATTTTTAGTGATAATTTCAAAATAGCAAATTTCAACTACTTTTTTCTTTTTTTTTTTTCTTTCGGATAAATATAAATAAAGTAAGGTTGGCCCGATAATTTTATCTATATCTACATTAATCCATATTCAAATTCAATTCAATTATAAATGTATCATATACAATATTATATACAAGAAAACAAAAATAGGGTAACCCCTTTTCCTTTCCTGGACCATTTATTTAGTAAAGTTAAAGTAAGGTCATGAAATAGTTAAAGTTATTTATTTTGTATTTTATACATAATGGATTTACCTGGACCAATACATGATATTCTTGTTGTATTTCTGGGGTCAATTCTTGTATTCGGGGGTCTGGGGGTAGTATTATTTACCAATCCAATTTATTCTGCCTTTTCATTAGGATTGGTTCTTGTTTGTATATCCTTATTCTATATTTCAGCGAACTCCTATTTTGTAGCTGCCGCACAGCTCCTTATTTATGTGGGAGCCATAAATATCTTGATCATATTTGCTGTAATGTTCATTAATGGTTCAGAATATTCCAATAATTCCAATTTTTGGACCATTGGAGATGGGGTCACTTTGATGGTTTGTACAACTATTCTTTTTTCACTAATTACTACTATCCCAGATACGTCATGGTACGGAATTATTTGGACTGCAAGGTCAAACCAGATTATGGAACAGGACCTAATAAATAACGTTCAACAAATTGGGATTCATTTATCAACAGATTTTTATCTTCCGTTTGAACTCATTTCAATAATTCTTTTAGTTTCCTTGATAGGTGCAATTACTATGGCTCGACAATAAGCAATAAAAATACTTAACTTATAATGATTCCCAATTCTTAGAATTCTAACTAAATTCTAAATAAATAAATAGAAATTTTTAGTTAAATCTATCTACCGTCAATATCTTCTTTTATTGTGTAATTGTTCTATTCTAATCAATTGAATCGGTTGAATTGTTGTTCATATTGAAATGAATCGAGATTGATAAGGAGTTAGTCAATGATGTTTGAGCATGTCCTTTTTTTGAGTGTTTATTTATTTTCTATCGGTATCTATGGATTGATCACAAGTCGAAACATGGTTAGAGCGCTTATGTGTCTTGAGCTTATACTAAATTCGGTTAATATCAATCTTGTAACATTTTCTGATATATTTGATAGCCGCCAATTAAAAGGAGACATTTTCTCAATCTTTGTTATAGCCATTGCAGCTGCTGAAGCAGCTATTGGACTTGCTATTGTTTCGTCGATCCATCGTAACAGAAAATCAACTCGTATTAATCAATCGAATTTGTTGAATAATTAGTGATAATCATCATAGATAATTTAAATAAAGACACATAAAAATATTTAATAGAATTGAAATACTATTTTTTATTGAATTTGAATGCAATTCCATAAAATGGAATTGCATTTTTATATTTATATTGAAATAATGATGACCGATTTGATTTGTTGGCCAATTAATTTTAATTCACATGTGCAACTCGTATCATCATAATTGTTGAAACGAAAATCAAAGTGTCTTGACCTTTTCTCATAAACAGATTGATTTTTAAAATATATTGATTGTTTTTAATAAACCACTGTTTCGTCTGGTGTCTACAATATTACAATATATAATATATTATTCATTTACTACTAATTTGATTTGACCAGATCGAAAATCTTTTATGTTCAAAACTCTACTTTATAGATCCAATGTCACATTCAGTAAAAATTTATGATACATGTATAGGGTGTACTCAATGTGTACGAGCTTGCCCCACAGATGTATTGGAAATGATACCTTGGGACGGATGTAAAGCCAAGCAAATAGCTTCCGCGCCAAGAACCGAGGACTGTGTAGGTTGTAAGAGATGTGAATCTGCCTGCCCAACAGATTTTTTGAGTGTCCGTGTTTATTTAGGGCCTGAAACAACTCGCAGCATGGCTCTATCTTATTGATACGTTACAAAAAACAAAAAACTCCACTTGAATCATTTGTGATTCCTCTTTACCGACAAAAGCCCGTGCTCGACAAAATATATTATTTTGAGGACGGGCTTTTCTGGTCAAAATGTATCTTGTCTTTATCACGAGTTATTTTCCTTGGTTAACAATACTTGTTGTTTTACCGATATTCGCGGGTTCCTCAATTTTCTTTTTCCCTCATAGAGGGAATAAGATGTTTAGGTGGTATACTATATGTATATGCTTATTAGAACTCCTTCTAACGACTTATGCATTCTGTTATCATTTCCAATTGGATGATCCATTAATGCAATTGAAGGAAGATTCTAAATGGATAGATGTTTTTGATTTCCACTGGAGACTAGGAATCGATGGACTTTCCATAGGACCCATTTTACTGACAGGATTTATCACTACTTTAGCAACTTTAGCAGCTTGGCCAATTACTCGAAATTCGCGGTTGTTCTATTTCCTGATGCTAGCAATGTACAGCGGTCAAATAGGATTATTTTCCTCTCGAGACTTTTTACTTTTTTTCATCATGTGGGAGTTAGAATTAATTCCTGTTTACTTACTTTTATCCATGTGGGGGGGAAAGAAACGTCTCTACTCGGCTACAAAGTTTATTTTGTACACTGCAGGGGGTTCCATTTTTTTCTTAATAGGAGTTCTAGGTATGGGTTTATATGGTTCCAATGAACCAATATTAGATTTTGAAAGATTAATTAATCAATCATATCCTGTGGCATTGGAAATAATATTCTATTTTGGCTTCCTTATTGCTTATGCTGTCAAATTGCCGATTATACCCCTACATACATGGTTACCTGATACCCATGGAGAAGCACATTACAGTACATGTATGCTTTTAGCTGGAATCCTATTAAAAATGGGCGCATATGGATTGATTCGGATCAATATGGAATTACTACCCCACGCTCATTCTATATTTTCTCCTTGGTTGGTGATAATAGGAACAATGCAAATAATCTATGGAGCTTCAACTTCTCTTGGTCAACGTAATTTTAAAAAGAGAATAGCCTATTCCTCTGTATCTCACATGGGTTTCACAATTATAGGAATTGGTTCTATAACCGACATGGGACTCAATGGAGCTATTTTACAAATGCTCTCTCATGGATTTATTGGTGCTGCACTTTTTTTCTTGGCGGGAACGAGTTGTGATAGAACACGTCTTGTTTATCTCGAAGAAATGGGAGGGATATCTATCCCAATGCCAAAAACATTTACCATGTTCAGTAGCTTCTCGATGGCTTCTCTTGCATTGCCAGGAATGAGTGGTTTTGTTGCGGAATTTGTAGTATTTTTTGGACTAATTACTAGTACAAAATATCTTTTAATGTCAAAAATGCTAATTACTTTTGTAATGGCAATTGGAATGATATTAACTCCTATTTATTTATTATCTATGTTACGTCAGATGTTTTATGGATACAAGTTATTTAATATTCCAAACTCTAATTTTTGGGATTCTGGACTACGAGAACTATTTCTTTCAATCTGTATCTTTCTACCCGTAATAAGTATTGGTATTTATCCCGATTTTGTTCTCTCGTTATCAGTTGACAAGGTACACGCTATCTTATCCAATTATTATCATAGATAGTGTTTCATTAATGAAACGGAAGGAAAGTCTTATAATTCTTTGAATTTAATATTTTTAAAATCGTTTGCTGTACTGTATAATGAAAAAATAAATAAAATGAATAAGAATTGTAATTAGATACATCTAGAGTTTTTGAGAACCGTTTGAATCAAGGAATCATTCAAATTTAAATGGTTCTCAAAAACTCATAAAAACAAACTTTCGTTATATATGGGATGATGTTTTTATCTTATGTATTCTTCATGTAGTTTATTCAATTAGATGTTTATGTGAATGAACCATAACTATGTAGACCTATTCCTAATAGATTGATCCCAAAATAGCATATCCAAATTATAATAAATCCTATAGAAGCTACAAGTGCCGAATTTGTACCTTTCCAATTTATATTTGTTCTAGTATGTAAATAAATCGCGAATATGGTCCAAGTAATAAATGCCCAAGTTTCCTTGGGGTCCCAATTCCAATAGGATCCCCATGCCTCATTAGCCCATACTGCTCCACAAAGAATACCTATGGTTAAAAAGGTAAACCCTAGACTAATGACACGATAACTCCAATAATCCAAACGCTCAGTTAATTGATATTTGTAATAATTTCGAAATGAAGGAAAAGAAGTGTTTTTAAAAACACTTCTTTTTTCATTCAAATATTCAATCTCACCAAAGAAAAATAACTTAATTAATAAATTATTGCTTTTACGAAAAATTTTGATCTTTTTTCGAAATGTAATGACTAGAAGAGCGACTGATAATAATGATCCGCATAAAAGAGCTGCATAGCTCAATAACATCATACTTACGTGCATCATTAACCACTGAGATTGTAGAGCAGGTACTAATATTGCGGATTGATGCATTTCAGTTGAAAGACCCGACATGGCAAAGCCTTGAGTAAAAATGGTACTTGGTGCAATTATTGTGCTTAAATCGTTTTTAAGGTTACGTATCTTGGGAATCATATGAATAATGAAGAAACTACACGAAAGGAAGATTAATGACTCGTATAAATTACTTAATGGAAAATGTCCCGAAGAAATCCAACGAGAAACTAATAATCCTGTTATAGAGAAAAAGGTAGCTATCATCCCTTTTTCTGATGAATCACGTAATCCTACAATTTTGTGGACTAATAAGGTCATCAAATGAATCATAATCACAATTGAAATGATCGAAAAAGAGATATGAGTTAATATATGTTCTAAAGTCGCAAATATCATAAAAGGGGTCCCATTACAGAATTGGAAATCGCGAATTGAATACATTTTAGGATCTATTGTATCTCTTTTAGAAGATGCCGCCACTCGGACTCGAACCGAGATGCTTTAGCACTGCTTCCTAAGAGCAGCGTGTCTACCGATTTCACCACGGCGGCTTACTTGAAATAATAATAGTCAATTCATGTTGAATCGTCGAGATTCAAGGATTCAATATAGTTTAGGAAACATTAATTAGAATCAATGAATAAAGACTGGTTTGTGGTTTAAATATTTGAATCTTCAATAAAATACCTACCTAGGTAGTATCGTCGTGGGTTTTTAAACAATCAACTTTCATGTACTAGAAACTAAGTTTTCTCCAAACAGTTGGAACTCCATAGTTTTTTCTCGGTTGAGGTATAAAACTAAGAATTGTCTTTTTTTCTCTATTTTTTTATGATTTGTTTTTCATTTATCCGATTTCATGGATTCAAATGAAAAAGATTGAGCTTTTTTTTCAATGAACAAAATCAAATAACTAGGATTTCATATCTATCACAATTTCATCATTAAATACAAATAATTTGTTATTTTTCTAATGATTTCGATACCTTAGTATATTAAAATTAAAGTATTAATATTCTTTATTGTGCATATAATTTATAATTTAGAATACCATTTACAAAACCAATTAAGTTTTGGGATAGGCATATAACAAAAGAGTTTCAATCTCTATCACAATTGTACTTTTCACAATAGAAAAGTACAATTGCGATAGAGAAAAAAAAAAATAATACTTAGAACCCAATATACAAAAAACTCTTATTCTATATATCACAGCAGTGAGTTCTAAGTAATATTGAGAAATTCAATACAGAAAAATACATTAGTTAACATTAATCTTACAAAATTTGAGGTTCTTTAGGCTATATCAATTGAGATTATTTTAAGACTTTATTATTTGTTTGTCGCACAAAAAAACTTTTTGAATGCCCGGTGGAAACCGATTTCGCTAAAGAAAAAGTTTTTACTGCAACTAAATATCCTTTTTTCTTCCAAATATTTCTACGAATACGTTTTTTTGACATAGAAGTACGTTTTTTTGGAACTGCCAT